AATTATGTTCGTAGGAACAAAGAGAAACAGATTTATTCTATACTCGATAAGTACCAATACGCAATGGGGGATTGATACCATTTTCTATGAGTAAACGTGTCCATCCTTAGTTTATCATTAGAAGGACCTATTCGTAAAAATTTTCCTTTATTTATTTTGTCTTTCTTTCTGAATTTTTATAATCTATGGATAAAATAAATATGATAAAGACAATATTATAAAGACAATAAAACCATATTCTTACGTTTCCACATCAAAGTGAAATATAGTATTTAGTTCTTTTTTTTTTCAATTTATGCCTATTGGTGTTCCAAAAGTACCTTTCCGAACTCCTGGAGAGGAAGATGCATCTTGGGTTGACGTATAGTGCGACTTGTCAGATATATTGGGTCGTATGGGATTTCCCCGTTTTCTCCCCCGATCGAGATATCCTCTGTTTCGCCCAAGAAAGAGAAATTGAATCATCAAAAAATTGGAGCGTGAAGTGCAATTAAATGCATTGTTTGGAGGAATTCATAGTACTATTATCAATTAGAATAATTTATGGTTGGCTTTGGTTGGACTCAAAAAATGAAGTATCCAGGCTCCGTTTAGAAAAAACCCAATTGGTAATATATCTATGATTACTACATGTATCATAAACGATTCCTGTTTGTTATTTGTAAAGTCATAACAAAAAGAAATGGTGATGGGAAGATTTGTCCTATATGTGCAAATCAAAATCGGGCGGATCTTTGCCCGGAGTAGAGCATAAACCTAAAAAGAGATGAAAGAGACCCATTCAGGAACAAGAAAATACCATCGTCATTTGGATTGAATTTCGATGAAACAATACATCAATAAGAAGTTAATTCGATAAGTTTATTGACTTTTTTCTATTATAAGGAAGAAAAAAAGAAGTCAAAATTCGTCTTTATTGAAAAATCGAAGAAAAAGCCCTTTCGTTAGAAGTTAGAAAAAACCTGCTATGAAAAAGAATAGGAAAAAAGAAAGAGGACTGGAATCTCTACATTGATTCTTTTTTTTCGCAATTTTTTTTGAACCGTATGCATCAAAAGGTGCATGTACGGTTCCTAAGGGATACAATTTGACCCTACTCAACCGACTTTATCGCGAAAGATTACTTTTTTTAGGCCAAGCAGTTGATAGCGCGATCTCGAATCAACTTATTGGTCTTATGGTATATCTCAGTATCGAAGATGAGAAAAAAGATCTTTATTTGTTTATAAACTCTCCTGGCGGATGGGTAATTCCTGGAGTAGCTATTTATGATACTATGCAATTTGTGCGACCAGAGGTCCATACAATATGCATGGGATTAGCTGCGTCAATGGGATCTTTTATCCTGGTTGGAGGAGAAATTACCAAACGTCTAGCATTCCCTCACGCTTGGCGCCAATGAGGTTTTTTTATTTGAGAGAAAAAAGAAAACTATGCCTTCGCCATATGAATATTAAGTAATAATAGCATGGCACTTCGAGTTCGATATGAACAAATTCTGTATTGTTTTTTTTTTCAAAAGATTCGATTATGTATCGAGAGAGTAGTATGATATAAAAGGTATTTCCGATTTTCTCTTATCTATCGGAAGTCCAATTCAGCGTCACAAACTTTTTTTGTTTTCACACTGAAGGGCTCTTAACAATATTTATGTTATAAAAAGAGTGCGAAAAAAACAAGATTTTTCCTTTTTTAGTTGGATCAAAAAGAAACTTTGGGATTGCTGAATCAAAGACAAAAAAATCTATTTTAAAATAAAAAGCAACGGAGCCATCATAGTATTTTTGAACTCCTCCAAAAGGAAGGGTGGCAATTTGATCATTTACCCATCTGGGGCTGATAGATTCTATTTTTCTTTTTCTTGAATGGAAGGTAAGGATCAATTAGATTGTAAAGCCGTATGCAATGCACAAAAGATGATGCCCGTACGGTTGTTCAATTCTATCTTTTTTCGTATTATTCTTTATCTTTCTTTTCTGTTCGTTTCATCACATAGAGAACCCTTGTATCATCAGGGTAATGATCCATCAACCTGCTAGTTCTTTTTATGAGGCGCAAACAGGAGAATTTATCCTGGAAGCGGAAGAACTGCTGAAACTACGCGAAACCCTCACAAGGGTTTATGTACAAAGGACGGGCAAACCATTATGGGTTGTATCTGAAGACATGGAAAGAGACGTTTTTATGTCAGCAACAGAAGCCCAAGCTTATGGAATTGTTGATCTTGTAGCAGTTGAATGAAAAAAATAGATTTTGTGCCAATCCGTGATTTGAGATTTTATCTTCGAGTTTACTATTCTATTAAATAGAAAAAATTCATAATCATCCGGTTAGGATCAATCTAAACCAGCCCACTATGTTATGTATATGATTTAACATGCCAACTATTAAACAACTTATTAGAAATACAAGACAGCCAATTCGAAATGTCACAAAATCCCCTGCGCTTCGGGGATGTCCTCAGCGTCGAGGAACATGTACTAGGGTGTATGTGCGACTC